ACGACTATTTGATGAAATTAAATTGGAGGGAAGTGGAGTAAATGGCCGATACTACTGGAAGGATTCCTCTTTGGATAATAGGTACTGTAACTGGTATTCTTGTGATCGGTTTAATAGGTATTTTCTTTTATGGTTCATATTCCGGATTAGGTTCATCTCTGTAGTAATCGGATGAATTGAGTTGTAGACATGAAAGCGTAGGAACTTGACGGGATTCCCTTCTTTCTTTGTCTGATTCGAGGGGAAGGGCCCGTTGGGTTCTTAAGAATCAGATTTTTTTCGTGTAGTGTATTTTTTTCGTGTAGTGTAAATGGCAAGGCAGATTTCTTTTTAGGTTGTTTTAAAAAAGCCCATTCTCTGGTGCTTTTGAAAAATGAACTTTATTGATTAATTCAAAATACCCGTTCTTTGATCTTGATAGTATCTATGGATCTTTTCCAAGTTAGACGAAAGGGAAAATTACGCAAATTATCCGGAATCAATATATTTCTGTAGATTTGATATCGGACAAATACTTTATATACTCTTACTCCATTTATATTGAGTTTTTTTTTTTTTGAGTATCTCAGAAAAAAGGAAAGTTCATTGATGAATCAGAAAAAAGGAAAGTTCATTGATGAATAAGTTCTATTTCATTTAATTAATAGAATTTCATTCATAAAATGAACTTCCCCCTTTTTTTTGTCCACTACTCTATTGTAATGTAATTGTACGTAAAAAAAAAAAGTTCTGATACATCTGGAAAACCGCCACCAAGACTAGGAATTTTTGACGAACAGGATCCAAAATTATTAATCTTTGGACACAAGAAAAGGAATTTTCTCTACCCTTTTCTTGTGTCCAAAGAGTAGGAAGACGAATAATCCCCCTAGACTTTTTTGTTTCCCGCATTTCGAGTTCGTTCTATTACCCCTTTATTATACGAATATCTATACCAATTGGATTCTAGTTGAAATCGAATCAAATGCCTCCCATTGAAATCTAGCAAAAACAAAAATCACATAGTCGTACTAATGCAATTTGGCTAAAAAAAAAATCATAAAGTAAATAAAAGGTTTTTCATAATTTCATTTTTTTTTTTTTCATACATAATCGACAACAAGAATCGAGTTCTTTTTACGACCTTGATGTTGATAAATTCGCGAGTCTAGAAATTCATTTCGGCCAATTGAACTTTCTCAAACTGTTTCTTTTTAAGAACCAAAAAGATTTGTGCCAAAACAACAGATCCCAAAAAGAACAAAAGACCTTGTACACGTAATGGATCTTGAAGTACTATTTCGGCATCTCCCTGACCAAATCCACCAACATTTGGATTACTGGTTAATGGTTGATCCAATTTGATGGATTCACCCTCGGAAACAAGAAGTTCCGGTCCTGGAGGGATAATATCAACCACTTGACGTCCATCCGACGGATCAGTGATGGATATTTCATATCCTCCCTTTTCTTTTCGTATGATTTTACTTACTATACCCGCTCCCGTCGCATTATAAACTGTATTGTTACTCTTGCTTCCGTCGGGATAAATCTGACCCCTTCCCCTATTCCCTCCTACGTATATAGGATATTTTAAGAAGTGAACATCTTTCTTAGTAGCGGGGTCGGGAGAAAGAATAGGAAAGGTGATTTCACTATATTTCTGACCGGGGACAGGCCCTATCACAAGAATATTTTTTTTAGCAGGGCGGTAGTTCAGAAAAGACAAATTTCCTATCTTTTCTTTCATCTCTGGAGAAATACGGTCGGAAGGAGCTAACTCAAAACCCTCCGGTAAAATAAGAACAGCCCCTACATTCAAACCGCCCTTCTTACCATTAGCAAGAACTTGTTTCACTTGTTTATCATAAGGAATTCGAACAACTGCTTCAAATACAGTATCCGGAAGTACTGCTTGTGGAACCTCAATATCTACTGGCTTGTTAGCTAAATGGCAATTCGCACATACAATACGCCCGGTCGCCTCTCGTGGATTTTCATAACCCTGCTGTGCAAAAATGGGATATGCACTTGCAATCGACGTATGGGTGATGATACATATCATGAGCGATACGGAAATAGATCGAGAAATCTGTTCCTTTATCCAAGCAAAAGTATTTTGAGTTTGCATAGTCTAATCATTGATCCGAAAATTTCTACAATAAGTTGGGATAGGTCGCTAGTACAGGGCCCTATCCACGATTCTGCTATTTTCTAGAATTTTACTGAAATACTCTGGGATGGAAAATCCACCGGATAGAAGGTTTTTGGATTAGAGATTACTATTGGTGGATCATTTGTCAATCATTCATTGAATGATAAATAACTACCAGTGACGGAGATACACGATTTAAATAACGGAAAATCCAATATTTAAAAATAGTATCCAGAATAACTGGAAAGGTGGAAACAAGACCAGATATAATCTGATCATTATGAACAAATCCAAAATCTTTGTAGACAGAACTAATCATTAGCTCCCACCCGTGGGGTGAATGAAATCCGATACATAAATCCGTTATTAAAAGAATCAAAAAAGCTTTTATTGTATCACTTAAGTTATATAGGAATTCCTGAGTCCAAGAGTTAAGAATAACAAGTTCTTCATTACCTAAAATAGAATAGCCGCTTAGAATAACAAAACAGATTATATTTGTTGATAAGTGGAAAATCATATGGATACGATCTTCGTTGTGTATCGTGATTAATTGAATCGTTTCTTTTTGGATTCCTATAGAAAGCTTTTGTAGATGTGTCTCCGAGTATTCCTTGAAAATTTCGTCTAAGAGCAGGATTTCTTCTAATTCTATGAACTTTTCTAGAAGATTTTTTTTTTGAATATCATTCCAAAAAATTTCGGATTGACCAGTATTCGACCAATTAGTAATCCAAGATTCCATACTTTTCATAAATGAGAGAGAAATCCCCCAAGGCAAAAAGACTATAGATGCAAGATACAAAAGGGGGGTAGGTGTTTTCTTTTTTGCCATTTTTCATCTGTGAATTGTTAATGAACCCCGTTGACTCTCTGTGATCTAATAGTTTTTTCACACGTGAGTTCTAGACAAGGTATCAAATCTATTTTTTGTGATTTTGTTTCAATATCTAGAGAGAATACAGAAATAGATTAAGACTTCGATTCAAATTCAAATGAAGAAATAAGAAAAATGAAGAAATAAGAAAAAAGAGTTTTGTTTTATAGTTATTCCAGAGAATATAGGCCGGCTTTGACTCGACTAAACGTTCAGGTGAAACTTCAGTTAAGTTATCTTATAGATTATAGAAAAAAGATTCTTGTATTTTTTCCTCTTGCTGAGAAAGCATTCCTTCTTCAGCCCAATTCTTTTTTTTTTCTCAAAAGATTTCAATTGGTACGCGCAAGAAAAGGGCCAATTCCGCGGCTTTTTCTTCCATTTGTCGTGGAGTCAAATTCTCATCAGCCCGGGTCAACGGAATAGTCCCCCGGCCTCTAATATTTAGATAAAGGATACAGCGAGCAGAAATACCCTCTTTGACTTCTAGTCTAATGGATTGAATATCCTTTAGACGGAATCGAAGGAATATGCGACGGTTTTTTCCAGGGAATCCCCAACGAAAAATACAACCCCTTCCTTTCTTTCTATCGAATCGATCATAACCACTACCTACATTCAAGGAAATTGTGCACCACAAATAAGAACTAATAAAGAGACCCGCAATCCCGTAGAAAGACATCACGATCCCTTGTGGAAAAAAAAGGATTTGCTGAGACGGAAAAAAAGATATCAAATTTTTACCAAGATAACTAGAAGTTCCAACTACTAAGAATCCTAATGAACCTAAAAAAACGACAAGGGCCCAGAAAAAATTACTTAGTTTTCGAGATCCCGTTCTAACTTCTATCCATACATGTTCTGATCGCCAACTCATAGTTTATTTTATTTTATTGAAATTATTGAAATTTGGGAGAATACCCCAAATTATTTTAACTTTCCTTTGCTGTTTACGAAGGAACTCTCATAAACTAGTACTAGTTTGATGTGAACTAGTACTAGTTTGAGATGAACCATTTATTTATAAGTAGTAGTAGTAAGGAATAATTCATGAAATTGGTTCAATCTAAAATAATAATAACATACCCCCCATACATATGATCCAAATATACATATCGATATACACCTAGATCCACCAACTTTACACATTTTAGTCATCAAATGATCCTGATCTATTTGAAACTAGCTAGAATTCATCTACCTATAGATCATTTTCTGCAGACATAAGAACTTTTTCGGCAGAAAAAATATTTTAGACCCTATTTCCCCCAAAAAGATCTGTGTTATGCTCCAAATCTTAGTTTCCAAAAAAAGGATGAGCCCCCGGATCTAAACAATCTTGTTTTTTTGAACATGAAGAAATAAAGAAGCCATTGCAAGTGCCGGAAATACTAAGCCTACTAAAGGCACAAAAATAGAGGGAAAATGGAAAGTTGTCATAAAATGGAGTACCTCGATTGACTATTTGCACCTGTTATTTTTTTTTTTTTTTTGAATATTTTAGATTTCTAATAATTAAAACTCTTAATTCTAATTATTACGAATTTTTAAATTCATAGTAGAGATATAAGTATCTAAAGCGGATCTATAGAAATAGAATAAGTCCAAGAAATTTAGAACTAAATAGATGGACTTATTCGTGAAAAATATGTATGACAATTTTTTATTTCTTTTTTACTTCAATTCTGATAAGCTAACTACTTGTTTCCTACAAATCCACTAATTAAATCAACTAGTTGAACTTAGCGTACTCTAGGTGAGTAGAATTTGACTTCAAAGGAAAGAAGCCGTGGAACTGCAATAATTCACTAAGAACGGTTTTTAAAAGATTACGCGGTACGATTAGGTCGAATAAGCCCTTCTCGAATAAATTTTCAGTCTCTTGTGAACCTTCCGGTACTGTTATCTTCAAGAGTTCTTCAATTACTCTTTTACCCGCAAATGCAATGTAGGCGTTGGGTTCGGCAATAATGATATCTCCCAACATGCCAAAACTAGCCGTTACCCCACCGGTAGTAGGGGATGAAAGAATTGGTACAAAAAATAACTTTTCCTTTGATTGAAAATCATATAAGGCAGAGGATATTTTGGCCATTTGCATCAAGCTCAAACTCCCTTCTTGCATGCGTGCCCCCCCCGAAGCACACACTATAATAAGAGGTAGAGATTGGTTGGTAGCGTACTCAATTAAACGGGTGATTTTATCCCCAACTAAGGATCCCATACTACCTCCGATAAACTCAAAATCCATAACCCCAATTGCTACAGGAATATCATTTAGTCGACCTATGCCTGTTTGAACAGCCTCCGTTAATCCCGTCTTTGTTTGATAAGAATCAATATAATCTTCATAAGGTTCCTCATTGAATTCATCCGAATCCAATTCATCTGAATGCAATTCATCCGAATGCAATTCATCCGAATGCAATTCATCCGAATGCAATTCATTCGAATTGGATTTATCCGAATCCAATTCATCTGAATTCAATTCATCCAAATCCAATTCATCTGAATTCAATTCATCCGAATGCAATTCATCCGAATTGGATTTATCCGAATCCAAATAAGGTTCTTCCTCAATGAACCTAGATGAATTGAATGTACCCGAAACCAAATAAAGTTGCTCCGCGATTTCATCCTCATCCAATCCACGAGCCGCCCACTCCAACCCCAACTTCGGTAGCTGATTTATGAACTTCAAATCCCTGATGATATCAGAAAAATCCTCATTCCACATCAACCATTTGGACCGATCAAAATGATAATCTATAATAATTTTCATATATTCATTTTTCTTTTTTCGCAACTTCTGTAAAACTGCATATAATAGGTCACTTCTCAGTCTTTCGATCCACATATCCCCAAGTACTTTTTGAATCGACTCCAAATACAAGTCCGCGATTAGGCGAATCAGACAATCAATTTCCGTTAGAATGTGCTTTATTGGCTTCCAATTCTTTTTCTTTTCTTCTTCTTCTTTTTGACTAAGAAAATCTCGAAGCTCCTCCTCGAGATCGCGAGACACCAAATTTTCGTCCATAGAATCCCAGGTGTCGGAATCAATCGAACTTTCGATTCTTTCTGAACTACTCATTTTCAAGTGATATTCGCAAGATTCACAAATTTTTAATTTTACAACTTGCTTATAATTTAAGTTATAACAATTTTCGCATAGAACCCACAAATGTCGATATTTTTGACTTGAATCGAGATCGTTAGATCTAGTCAAATCACCAGTGTCCCCCCCGATTTCAAGACCTTTATTAAGGTTTTCAGCCCTACTACTCGAATCTTCAGTACTATTTTCAATAGTCAAAAGATTGTCCGCCGATTTTCTTATAACTTCAAACTCGCTTGTTAATTCTTTACATTGAATGGTCATAAAATAAGACTCCCTTCCTGTAAAATGATGAATAGTTATAGCTCACTTTGATGTGGAAACGTAAGTTAAGTATGGAAACGTAAGTTAAGTATGGAAGTCTAGTTATAGTGATTGGCACTGTGATACATAATTGCTTAATTCTTCAGTATACTGAAACTTCTCACTTTGCTGTGGAAATGTGGAATCGTAGTTATAGTCATTGGGACTATGATACATAATTCCTTAATTCTTCAGTATACCGTCAATTCGAATCCCCGTCAAGCAGTATCAATTGGAATTGATCATATCCCTCAATTCGAATCTTTGTCAAGATTCAATTATTATTATACGGTCAATTCGAATCTTTGTCAAGATCAATTGACCATATCCTCAATTCGAATCTTTGTCAAGTATTCTATTGTCCATTTGTATATATGTCAATTATTCTAGCGTGAATTTGAATATATTGACATATATTCCAATTAGCTATTAGTTCTTATCCGACTAAACAATCACTACTAACAAGAAGTGTGAAAAAGGATTCTCTTTTCTTTTTTTTTGTGGGAATCTGGGGGTAAGACTTCACTATGATATGAATAGGATCAAATTCCTTTCATTCGAAACAGAATGATAAAGAGTTTTTTCCCGTGTCTTCGCATCGAACAACAAAAAAGAAAGATTTTTTCTTTCCTAGAACCTAGAAAGAATCTTTTCCTAAAATCTCGTCTAATAACTAAAGTAAGAATTTATGGTTCTATTACAACATGGAACAAAAAAGACAAAATGCAGGATGGGTCGAAAGGTTTATGATACTTCGAAAGAATAGACCAATCCGAAGGATCCATAGGTTTCATTGTGGATCCAAGACAACAATAGAAACACTTGAGTCTTAGATTTTTGAAGACAAATCTGCGATATCTAGAGATATAAAATATGTATTTATTATCCAAAATACGTGCAATAGAATATTTGTAGTCGGCCCACCCTTTTATTTTAGTAGTAGTATAAATAGAAATAAAAGGGTGGGCCGAGTTTAATTGCAATTCAATTAATAGAACGGAGACTAATTACGTGTTATCTTAGGAATATCCTCTTATACATCCAAAGTATCTACTGGTTTAAACTCAA